GGAATAAATAAATCAATCAAATTCCTAGAGGCTTCATAAAGTGCTTCCTTAGGAGTGAAACTTCCATTTGTCCATATTTCGAGAAAGAGTATCTCTTGTTTTTCAGTCCCATTCATATAAGAATGAATACTATGATTTGCATTTCGAACAGGCATGAATACAGCATCTATAGGATAACTTCCGTCTTGAATGTTGTTTAGTGTTTTTATACGATATCCCCGATTCCTCTCAATTTGTAATTCAATACACAAATTAATAGGTTCTGTTAGGTTAGCTATATGTTGTGTATTATCAACAATTTCTACCGAAGGTGGTAAAATGATGTCTTGAGCAGTTACATATCCAGGACCTTTGAAACAAATAGACGCGTCCCGAGTTCCATACAGATTACTTCTCAATACAATTTCTTTCAAATTCATTAGAATTTCATGTATTGATTCTTGAATACCTACGATGGTCGAATATTCATGCGGTATTTTCTCAGATTTTGCACGTGTGATACATGTTCCCTCGATTTCTCCGAGCAAAATTCTTCGCATTGCAATGCCTATTGTATCAGCTTGGCCTTTCATAAGTGGAGACAGAATAAAGCGTCCATAATAAAGACGCTTACTGTCTACTCTTGATTCAACACACTTCCACTGGAGTGTCCGAGTCGATACTTTTAGTTTTTCTCGAATCATAGTAATAGATTTTTATCAAACTCTTGAATTAATTGTTTATTTCTCTTGAAATCTCGTTCTTTAATGTTTATATTTTTAGTTTTACACACGTCTTTTTTTAGGAGACCTACATCCATTATGTGGCATAGGCGTTACATCCCGTATAAAACGTAATAGTATACCACTTCTACGAATAGCTCGTAATGCCGCATCTCTTCCTAGACCGGGACCTTTTATCATTACGTCTGCTCGTTGCATGCCTTGATCCGCTACTGTTCGAATAGCATTTGCTGCTGCGGTTTGAGCGGCGAATGGTGTCCCCCTTCGTGTACCCTTGAATCCACACGAACCCGCAGAGGCCCAAGAAATCACCCGACCCTTTACATCTGTAACAGTCACAATGGTATTGTTGAAACTCGCTTGAACATAAATAACTCCCTTTGGTATTTTACGAGTCTGCTTACGCGAACCAATACGTACGTTTTTACGTGAACCAACTTTTGGTATAGGTTTTGCCATATTTTATTATTTAAAAAAATATAAGTCCGAAATATATGGATATATCCATTTCTTGTCAAAAACAAATTCTTTAGTATTTTCTAATTCTAACTAGGATTAATATTCTATATTTTCTATATTTATTCTATAATTCTAGTAATATAGAATTTTGTAACTATTAAGGAATAATATTTCTTCTACTACTTATAACATAGAATAGATTAGAATATAGAATCTAAATTATTCAATTAATATTTAATTCAATTAAATATTAATTGAATATTAATTATTAATGAATATTAATAATTAATAAGATTTTTTTATTTGAATTTAAATATTCAACTTATTTGATTTGTGCATTCGGTACTTTCTTTTAAATAGAAAGCCCTTCTTTTGTGAAAATATTATCCTTGTCTTTGTTTATGTTTTGGATTGGAACAAATTACTATAATACGTCCTCGCCTGCGGATCAATCTACATTTTTCACAAATTTTACGAACAGAGGCTCCAATTTTCATATTTCTTATTCCTTAACTTAATATTGAATCTATTTATTGGAAGAAAATAGGGTTTCCTTATATTTTTCACTTCTAATTGTGTCTCCTAAAAAATGAAAAAAGAGTTTACTTAAATTAAGTGACTTATACTTCCATTTTTCCCTTTCCCGGTCGTATACATATAAAAGAAGAGTACATCGAATTTTGTTGGAAACATAGCCTCGAATCTTTTTTTAATTCTATTTTTTTGATAAAGGAACCTGGAATATAAGCTGAGAAGTGATTCAGTAATTAAATCTTCATTCATTTTTTTCTATTCTAGTAAAATCCTCTTCACGCATTCATTAATGTATCAGGAGTGATATCCGAATTCTATGAAAAACTTCTCTCCATTCACAAGAATGGAGAGAAGTTTTTCATAGAATTCGGATATCGGAAAAATTACCATATGTAACATAAAACTTCTCCGCCGATTCTTTCTAATCGAGCCTCTCGATCTGTCATTATACCTCTCGAAGTAGAAAGAATTACAATCCCCATCCCTCCTAAAATTTTCGGAATTCCTTGATAGTTAGAATAGATTCGTAGACCAGGTGTACTTATTCGTTTTAAATTTAAAAAAGTTTTATATGATCCTTTCCTATTTCTTCTATATCGTAGAGTTAAAACTAAAAAGTATTTGTTGCTTTCACGATGCTTTCTGACGTTTTCAACAAAACCCTCTCGTAAAAGTATTTTCACAATGTTTTCGGTGATATTACTAAGTGGTATTTGAACTGTTCTTTTTCTATTCATGTCAGCATTGCGTATCAAGGTTAGTGTATCAGCGATTGTATCCTTACCCACGATAATTGTTGCTCCTTACTTTCAATATAATCAACGTGCTCCCTTTTTTCTATTTTTTATTTTTTGATTCTAATATTGAATATGAGAATATAATAAGAATCTATATATAGAAAATATTATTCTAATAGGATAATGTTTTCTATATTATAGAATACTCTAAAAATACTCTAAAACTAAAAAAAGATAGAATATTAGAAAATGAACTAATGAATTATTATAAACTAGATATAATCTCATATGGAATTCTGAATTCTATTTTTTTTTTTTCTAGAAATAGAATTCAGAATTCCAATTTTGATTTTGAATATATATTATATTGAATATATATTTCATTCCTTTTTCTTTTTTTTCTCTCTATTATTTTATTATTTTTATTTATTTTTGGAAATAGTAATTAAAAAAGATTAAATAATATAATAATAATGACCTACTATTTCTAATACTTAAGTAATACTTACTATATATACTTTTCATTTTTATCATTACACAAATACACAAGGTATATATATGAGATCTAATAGATTAATTAATTGGATTCAATTCATAAATAAGATATCCATCTCACGATCTTGTATTATAATACCTCAGGTGCTAATGAAACTATTTTAGTGAAATTGAACTGTCTCAATTCTCGGGCTATTGCGCAAAAAATTCGAGTTCCTTTTGGATTTCCTTCTTTATCAATTAGAACCGCAGCATTATCATCATACTTTATTATTATACCGTTACTACGTTTGAGTTCTTTACAAGTACGTACAATTACAGCTCTGATCACTTGTGATCGTTCTACAGGCGTATTTGGTACTGCTTTTTTTATTACAGCAATAACAATGTCACCGATATAAGCATACCGTCGATTACTAGCTCCTATGATTCGAATACACATCAATTCGCGGGCTCCACTATTATCGGCTACATTTAAATAGGTTTGAGGTTGAATCATATCATTTTTTTTCTCTTTCAGTCAAAAAGTTGAAGTAAAAAAAATATTCTGTGTTCAAAAAAAAGAAATCCACAATTGCAATTTTTTTCATACGAAAGACTTCTTCCCTTTCGTTCGAATGATTATTCTGAAAGAATGAATTGCGTTCGTATAGGCATTTTGGATGCTGCTATTTCAATAGCCTTTCGAGCTATATTTTCTGGAACCCCACCCATTTCATAAAGTATTTTGCCGGGTTTAACGACAGCTACCCAATATTCAGGAGACCCTTTTCCTGAACCCATACGCGTTTCGGTAGGTCTTACTGTAACAGGTTTGTCTGGAAATATGCGTATCCATATTTTTCCACCCCGACGGACATTTCGCGACATTGCCCGCCGCCCCGCTTCTATTTGTCTCGATGTGATCCAAGCGGGCTCAAGTGCCTGAAGAGCATATTTTCCGAAGCAAATAGTATTACCTCGATAGGCTCTTCCTTTCATTCTTCCTCGATGCTGTTTACGGAATCTGGTTCTTTTAGGGTTATAGTTGATGGTTTTTTCTCAATTCCATCTCTATTACAGAACCGTACATGAGATTTTCACCTCATACGGCTCCTCACGAATGAATCGATTCAAAAATATTTATATATATTTAACCGATAAAATAATATACCAATACAATAAGATACATATGTTTAAATACAATCGCGGAATTTTTTGGCATTTCATAGAATCGATTGATCTATTAGAAATTTGTATATCTTGCTTTGATATATAAGAAATATGTATTCTTATAGACCTTTTTTGCTATCCGTATCTATCTAAACATTGTTGTTTTGGTATAAGGTTCTAACGAACCTCTATTTGTCTTTTCTTTATTCAAAAAAATCCAAATTTTCGCGGGCGAATATTTACTCTTTCATTATTAATCTCCGATATAATGTAGGGTTAGCCCACAATTCTTCAAAAAACAACGAATTGGTTCTTAGTTTCTTCCGCCATCCCACCTAATGAATCATGAAGATTTGTTTTTAATTTTCAAATAATCTGGGGTATTCACAGGTTCCGTCGTTCCCATCGCTTTTCGATTTATGGTTAGGTCTGAATTCTATAATGGAGCCTTTGTAATAAGGTAATAAGATTTTATTTTAATAAGATTTTCTTATTTATTTTATTCTTTATTTGTTGAATCAACCTTCTCAGTTTTATTGATTCGCGGCTCTTGATTCGTTTATTCTAGGAATAGATTTATCCATTGAATATTGATGCTTTATTACACTACCTTTTATGAGATAACCCATAGACCTTTACATATTAGAATTCTATATCATAGATATCTTTTTTTCTTTCTTTCTTTCACCCCTTCATTTATCTGTATATTCTTATTGCTTTACAACTCATAATCAGATTCGTTTTTATTTCTTTTTTATGAAATATTTGATTTCAGTTGCTATAATTATATGACCGCATATATCTTTATTTCGATTTTTGATTTTGACCGGTTCTTTATATCCAGATAATGTAAAGCGATGAGTAGGTTATTAGATTAGTTCTTTATTAATTAATTCTACGA